TACAGATTAATTACCGAGTTGGAACACGAGTCCGGCGAAACCCTGGGAACTGGGGCAGGGGATCCTGAAATTCGTTCAAGACCCACCAAACGCGTAGTCATTTTTACTAGCAAAAAGACAAAAAAGAGTCGTGATCAAAAAGAAAATCCCGTTATTTTGACAACTTTTTCAAACACAAATTCGGATTTTCGTCGAGAGATAATCAAAGGAACTATGCGTGCTCAAAGACGTAAAGTAGTTACTTGTAGATTGATGTACCAAGAGCCGATCAGCCCCCTTTTCGCGGGGGAAGTCCTCAACGGATTCCAAAATTTTTTTTTTGAGGTTTTTTACACTATATGTGATATTTTTGAAAATATACAAATAATTTTTAGAAATTTGATGTGGCCAAACCCAGAACTCACAACTTCGGAAGAAAAAACGCCAGAAAAACATGAGAAAGAAATAAAAAAAGATAAAAAAGAAAAAGAGGATATGAAGGATCTGGCACGTGTAGAAATAGCAGAAGCCTGGGATACTATGGAACATGGTCAACCAGTAAGATGCTGCTTGTTACTAACCCACTCTTTTCTTAGAAAATATATTATATTTCCGCCATTGATAATAGTTAAAAATATAATCCGTATGGTATTATTTCAAATTCCCGAATGGTCCGGGGATTTCAAGGATTGGAAGAAAGAAATGCATGTTAAATGCACTTATGGCGGAGTTCCATTATCCGAAAACGAATTTCCAAAAAACTGGTTAGAAGAGGGTATGCAGATTAAGATAATGTTTCCTTTTCGTTTGAAACCTTGGCACCCATCTAATCTAGGAGTTCCTGATAATGATCCACAGAAAAATAAAGATTCACAAAATGATTTTTGTTTTTTAACAGTTTTTGGACTGACAACTGACCGACCTTTTGGTTCGGGTAGAAAACCAAACCTATCATTATTTTTTGAACCCATTTTTAAAGAACTAAAAATAAAAATTATAAAATTTAAAAAGAAATGCTTTATAATTTTAAGAGTTTCAAAAGAACAAAAAAAACAGATCCTTAAAAGTACTCACTTTTTAAAATTAAAAGAAATAAAAAAAAAGTATTTCGAAAAAATAAAAAAAATAAAAGTAGATGAATTGAGTCAAACTAAAAACGATTCGATAATCAATAATTTGCCCATTACTGACTCGGCCATTCAAAAGGAATTCCTAGATTTTACGAATTATTCATTGACAGAAAAAAAAATGCAGGGTCTAACTGATAAAACAAACACAATCCTAAATCAAATCCAAAAAATAACAAAAGAAAAAAAAAAAGTATTTCGAAAAAAACTTTGGCAAAGATTAAAAAGAAGAAATATTCGATTAATCCGCAAATCACATTATTTTATAAAATTTTTCATTGAAACGATAGACATAGATATCTTTTTATGTATCATTAATATTCGTAGATATATTAGTAATATTCGTAGAATCAATACACAAACTTTTATTAAATCAACAAAAAAAAACTTTAATAAATACATTAAAAGAAATCAAGAACGAATTGATAAAAGAAATCAACGTGAAAAGTTAATTGACTTTATTTCGAGTATAAAAGAGTCACTTTATAATACGAATATTAGTAATGAAAATGCAACAACTTTTTGTGGCTTATCCTACTTTCCCCAAGACTATGTATTTTACAAACTCTTACAAACCCAATTGTTTAACTTATCTAGATTAAAACCTGTCTTTGAATATAAAGGAACTTATCTTTTTATTAAAAATGAAATAAAAGATTCTTTTGGTGGAACACAACAACTTTTTAATTCTGAATTAAGACATAAGAATTGTAAGAATTCTGGAATGAATCAATGGATAACTTGGTTAAATAATCATTATCAATATCAATATGATATATCTCAGATTAGCTGGTCTAGACTAGTCCCACAAAAATGGAGAAATAGATTCAATGAACACTATATAGCTCAAAATAAGGATTTATGTGATTCATCTAAAAAAACGAAATTAATTCGCTATGAAAAACTAAAAAATTTTGAAACGGGTTCATTACTGAATGAAAGGAATAATTTTAAAAAACAATATAGATATGATCTGTTAGCATATAAATTTATTAATTCTGAAAATAAGAAGTACTCTTCAATTTATGGATCACCATTAAACGTAAAAAAAAACCAAAAAGTTTTTTCAAATTTACACAATAATTATATAGTAAAAGATTCTATTAAAGATATGGAAAAAAATATCGATAGAAAATATTTTTATTGTCAAATTATCAATTTTTCTCGTAGCAAAACAGGCAATAGAGACAATCAAGAAATTTTTTTTTATTGGATGGGAATGAATGAAGAAATACTAAATGGTCCCATATCAAATTCTGAGCATTGGTTCTTCCCAGAATTATTAATACTTTATAATTTTTATAAAAAGAAACCGTGGGTTATACCAATAAAGTTACTTCTTTTAGATTCTAATCTAAAAGAAAATACTAAGAATGAAAAAAAATTTCTTGAATTAAAAAAACGAAATAAAAGGCCAAAAGAATCGGCGGACCAAGCAAATCTTGAATCCGCTCTTTCAAACCAAGAAAGAGATATTGAAGAAGATTCTACGAGTACATATGTTGAAGAAGATTCTATGGGTACATATGTTGAAGAGTATTCTCCTGGTACAGATGTTCAAAAAGATTCTACAGGTGTTGATTCAGACATAAACCAAAACTATAAAAACTCGGAAATTGATTTCGTCCAAGACAAATTTTTGGTTTATCAATTTCGATGGGGGAATGATTTTGTAGATAAAAAAATAATTGAAAACATAAAAATATATTGTCTCCTGCTTAGAGTGAGAAATCCAAGAGAACTTGCTCTATTCTATATCAGGAGGAGACAATTGAATATGGATTTTCTGGTTAAAAACCGCACAATTTCAGAATTGATTAAAAGAGGAATTTTTATTCTTGAACCACTCCGTCTATCTATGCAAAATGATGGGCAATTTATTGTGTATCAAACCATTAGTATTTCATTGGTTCATAAAAGTAAACACCAAATAAATAAAAAATATCGACAAAAAAAATATATTGATAAGAATTTTGATGAAAGAATTACAAAAAATAAAAAAATGACTCGAAATAGCGATAAAAATTATTATGATTTACTTGTTCCTGAAAATATTTTATCACCTAGACTTCGGAGAGAATTTAGAATTCTAATTTGTTTAAATTATAGGAAGAGAGATGATAGGCATAATAATTCAGCGTTTGGGAATCGGAAGAAAGTAAACAGCCCAATTTTGGATAAAAACACAAGATATAAAAAAAAACTTATTAAATTAAAGTTATTTCTTTGGCCCAATTATCGATTAGAAGATTTAGCTTCTATGAATCGGTATTGGTTTAATACCAATAATGGCAGCCGTTTCAGTATGTTAGGAATACATATCTATCTGCCACCGACAACGAATTACAATTACAAGGCCATTTGTTGCTGGGAGTCCCTTTTTAAGTATATTTTGTGGATAAAAAGATAACTTTTCTGATACATGTTCAAATATAATTTTAAATAAAATAAAAATAGGATTTATTCCATTTGATTTAATCAAATCCGAAATTGTTAACGAAATTAGGATTCTTGTATAGACTAAATTAAAACGAGTGACATTATTATTACTGATCAATAAAGATATCTATCAATAAAAAAAAAATATTTTAAAATAAAAAAATAGGGGAGGTTTTCATTTTATGGTAAAAAAATCATTCATTTCGGTTATTTCACAAAAAGAAGAAAACAGAGGATCTGTTGAATTTCAAATATTTCGTTTCACGAATAGGATACGAAGACTTACTTCACATTTAAAATTACACAAAAAAGACTATTTATCTCAGATAGGCCTTCGTAAACTTCTGGGAAAACGTGAACGACTGCTGTCTTATTTGTCAAAGAAAAATAGAATGGGTTATAAAGAATTAATTAATCGCTTGGATATTCGGGAGTCAAAAACTCGTTAATTTTAGGGGGCGTTTTTAATTATTTGATTTATTATATCTTGAATTTTAATGAACTTTTTTTCGTTTTCAGCAATTCATGAAAGAATGAATCAAGGAAAAAACTATGAATATACCAGTTACAAGAAAAGACCTCATGATAGTCAATATGGGCCCTCAACATCCATCAATGCATGGTGTTCTTCGACTTATCATTACTCTAGATGGTGAAGATGTTATTGACTGTGAACCAATATTGGGCTATTTACACCGAGGGATGGAAAAAATTGCAGAAAACCGAACAACTATCCAATATTTGCCTTATGTAACACGTTGGGATTATTTAGCTACTATGTTCACAGAAGCAATAACTGTAAATGGACCGGAAAAGTTGGGAAATATTCAAGTACCTAAGAGAGCCAGTTATATCAGAATAATTATGTTGGAGTTGAGCCGTATAGCTTCTCATTTGTTATGGTTGGGTCCTTTTATGGCGGATATTGGTGCCCAGACTCCCTTTTTCTATATTTTCAGAGAAAGGGAATTAGTATATGATCTATTCGAAGCTGCCACTGGTATGAGAATGATGCATAATTATTTTCGGATCGGAGGAGTAGCAGCCGACCTACCTCATGGCTGGATAGATAAATGTTTGGATTTCTGCGATTATTTTTTAACAAGGGTTGCTGAATATCAACAGCTTATTACACGAAATCCTATTTTTGTAGAACGAGTCGAGGGGGTAGGGGTTATTGGTAGCGAGGAAGTAATAAATTGGGGTTTATCGGGACCAATGTTGCGAGCGTCCGGGATCCAATGGGATCTTCGTAAAGTTGATCATTATGAGTGTTACGACGAATTTGATTGGGAAGTACAATGGCAAAAAGAAGGAGATTCATTGGCTCGTTATTTAGTCCGAATTGGCGAAATGATAGAATCCATAAAAATTATTCAACAGGCTCTGGAAGGAATTCCGGGGGGGCCCTATGAGAATTTAGAAATCCGATACTTTGATCGAGAAAGGAATCCAGAATGGAATGATTTTGAATATCGCTTTATTAGTAAAAAACCTTCTCCGACATTTGAATTGCCGAAACAAGAGCTTTATGTGAGAGTCGAAGCCCCAAAGGGAGAGTTGGGGATTTTTCTGATAGGGGATCGGAGTGGTTGTCCTTGGAGATGGAAAATTCGCCCTCCAGGTTTTATCAATTTGCAAATTCTTCCGCAGTTAGTTAAAAGAATGAAATTGGCTGATATTATGACAATACTAGGTAGTATAGATATCATTATGGGAGAAGTTGATCGTTGAAATGATAATTGATACACTCGATACACTAGAAGTACAAGATATCGATTATTTTTCTAGATTGGAAGTTTTAAAAGAGGTTTATGGAATTATATGGTTACTTATTCCTATTTTGACTCTTGTATTGGGAATCACAATAGGCGTGTTGGTCATTGTATGGTTAGAAAGAGAAATATCCGCAGGAATACAACAACGTATTGGACCTGAATATGCTGGCCCTTTGGGAGTTCTTCAAGCTCTAGCAGATGGGACAAAACTTCTTTTCAAAGAAAATATTTTTCCATCTAGAGGGGATACTCGTTTATTCAGTATCGGTCCATCTATAGCAGTTATATCAATTTTAGTAAGCTATTTAGTAGTTCCTCTTGGTTATCATCTTGTTTTAGCGGATCTCAATATCGGTATTTTTTTATGGATTGCCATTTCAAGTATTGCTCCCATTGGACTTCTTATGTCAGGATACGGGTCAAATAATAAATATTCCTTTTTAGGCGGTCTACGAGCTGCTGCTCAATCCATTAGTTATGAAATACCATTAACTTTATGTGTGTTATCAATATCTCTACGTGCGATTCGTTGATACATAGACATAAAATTTTATCTATTCCTTCCTTTCTAGGAAGAAAGGGATGAGATGAATTGATTATATATCTTAATTTTTTTTTTTATTAATTATTTGGATTGAAGAGTTAAATCAAATAGTTATATGAGTGAAAGAAAACAGCCTATATCTTATATATACTATATAAATTCGCAGTAAAAATATTTAGTCTCATTTTCCATGTATAATAGTTAATTAAAGAGTTAAACGGAAAGAAATATAAAGAGAAAAGACCGTTTCCCCAAAAATAGGTTGAGTGGTCAGCCGTACTTGAAGCGGGCTCAAAAGATCAACCGTATTGCGTTTTCACTAGCGTTTGTATGTATTAACATACACGTATTATCATAACGGGGGGTTGAACAAAAACGAGTGGATGGTTAGAAACACCAAGATATGGAATGGGTTAGTAATGGAAATGGATATTATTTAAATTATTCAAAAGGAAATTTTTCGATAATATCCAAATAAAGAAGACTTATTGGGGCTTAAAGTTGGTAGAAATGATTAGGCAGTACTCCCCAAAGCAAGATTCCAATCCAGAATATGCTCCTATCCACCGATTAAATATGTAACTATTGGAAACGAAAAAATCCTTTACTTTAGTTTGTAAGACCCCTTTCTCTTAGAAATAGAAAGAAGAATAGGAACGAAAAAAAGGGGGCGGGAATAAACTCAACTACAAAAAAAAATATATTTTTTATTTCCATAACTCATATATTACATATTACATAATTTGTATCATAATTCATGAATTAATATGAAAATTAATATGAAATTGTTTTTCGTAAGTGAAAGCGTCGGGTTTTTTATTATTGTTACAAGAAGTATTTTATTGACAAATAAAGTTATTACTCAACAAAGAAGAATTAAAATTATTAAAGAAAGGGTGAGATCAATTCAGAAGTACGTTGTTGTTTTTTTTCTTATTATTTAATTATTAAAATAATATATTAAAATAATAATTGTATAAAAATAATATAATAATTGTATAAAAATAATATAATAATTATAACAGACAGAATTAAATTGGTCTAATTTTGAGCCGTTCAATAAAATTGGACCTTATCCGTTCTACAAACATATCAAGATAAAATAAGACTTACTCGGTCCTTAAATTTATTTCAGGCCTTCAAGGAGCCGTATGAGGTGAAAATCTCATGTACGGTTCTGTAATAGCGATGATAACAGTGATGGTATCATCGACTATAATTATCGAATAGTTCAAGTACAATTGATATAGTTGAGGCGCAATCAAAATATGGTTTTGGGGGGTGGAATTTGTGGCGTCAGCCTATAGGGTTTATAATTTTTATCATTTCTTCCCTAGCAGAATGTGAGAGATTACCTTTTGATTTACCAGAAGCAGAAGAAGAATTAGTAGCAGGTTATCAAACCGAATACTCGGGTATCAAATTTGGTTTATTTTATGTTGCTTCCTATCTAAACCTATTAGTTTCTTCATTATTTGTAACAGTTCTTTACTTGGGAGGTTGGAATATCCCTATTCCGGATATATATGTTTCTAATCTTTTTGAAATAAATAAAACGAGCGGAATCTTTGGAGCAACAATTAGTATCTTTATTACATTAGCTAAAACTTATTTGTTATTGTTCATTACTATAACAACAAGATGGACTTTGCCGAGGATAAGAATGGACCAACTATTAAATCTTGGCTGGAAATTTATTTTACCTATTTCTCTCGGTAATCTATTATTAACAACTTCGTCTCAACTTTTTTCGCTGTAAAGGAATATTTTATATTCCTAATTTGTTTCAAACAAGAGAAATAAACAAATAAAAAACCATTCATATATATTCACGATATGTTTTCTATAGTAACTGGATTAATGAATTATGGTCAACAAACAGTACGCGCTGCAAGGTACATTGGTCAAAGTTTCATGATTACTTTATCACACGCAAATCGTTTACCCGTAACTATTCAATATCCTTATGAAAAATTAATAACCGCGGAACGTTTCCGTGGCCGAATTCATTTTGAATTCGATAAATGTATTGCTTGTGAAGTATGTGTTCGTGTATGTCCTATAGATCTACCCGTTGTTGATTGGAAATTGGAAACAGATATTCGGAAGAAACGGTTACTTAATTACAGTATTGATTTCGGAATCTGTATATTTTGTGGTAATTGTGTTGAGTATTGCCCAACAAATTGTTTATCAATGACTGAAGAATATGAACTTTCGACTTATGATCGTCACGAATTAAATTATAATCAAATTTCTTTGGGTCGTTTACCAATGTCAGTAATTGAGGATTATACAATTCGAACAATTTTCAATTCGCCTCAAATTAAAAAAAGTAAATCTCTTGATTAAATAATACTTTCCAATTACTTTAATGATACCAAAGCTCCATTTTGATCTAATTTTAAATTAAGGTTTCCTTAATTTAATTTTATTTGGTCAATAACAAAAAATTTCAACTATTGTATTGGTTAGTAAGAATCGGGTCGAAGTTTGGATTGAAAAGATATTAATTAAAATAGCTGTATATATTGGGGTTTGAAAATATAGAATTTCAAATTATAACTACTGTTTTCGATAAATAATCAAATGAGCCCAAAAATTGTACCTACATTTATTCACATCCCTTAGAATTTAATTAGGAATTTCGCAAAAATTATAAAAAAAAAATTTCTGGTCGGGTCTCAATAAGGTCATGAAAAACATTTTTATTTATTTATCTTTTATTTTACATATAATGGATTTGCCTGGACCAATACATGATTTTCTTTTAGTATTTCTGGGGTCTGGTCTTATACTAGGGGGTATAGGTGTGGTATTATTTACCAACCCCATTTATTCAGCCTTTTCGTTGGGGCTGGTTCTTATTTGTATATCTTTATTCTATATTCTATTAAACTCATATTTTGTAGCTGCTGCACAACTTCTTATTTACGTGGGAGCTATAAATGTTTTAATAGTATTTGCTGTGATGTTCATGAATGGTTCAGAATATTACAAAGAGTTTAATCTTTGGGCCATTGGAGATGGGGCTACTTTGTCCATTTGTACAAGTATTTTTGTTTTACTAATGATTACTATTACAGATACGTCATGGTACGGGATTATTTGGACTACAAGATCAAATCAGATTATAGAGCAAGATTTGATAAGTAATAGTCAACAAATTGGAATTCATTTATCAACAGATTTTTTTCTGCCATTTGAATTCATTTCAATAATTCTTTTAATTGGTTTGATAGGTGCAATTGCCGTGGCGCGCCAGTAATAAATCTATAAAATTCGCAACATTAACACAAATTAAACTCTCTTATGTGTTATTATAGTTTCTCTCTTCCATTTTAACATTTTTTATGTCTAAAATCGAAAATATAAATTATTTTATTCAATCTATTACTAATACAATATATTCCTTTGTTCCGCACTTTATATTCTAATCAATTGAATCTCTTGCATTGTTGTTGAGTTCATATTGAAACGAATCAAAATTGATACGGAGTTAGTCAATGATGCTCGAACATGTACTTGTTTTGAGTGCCTACTTATTTTCTCTCGGTATCTATGGATTGATCACGAGCCGAAATATGGTTAGAGCTCTTATGTGTCTTGAACTTATACTGAATGCCGTTAATATAAATTTCGTAACATTTTCTGACTTTTTTGATAGTCGCCAATTAAAAGGAAATATTTTCTCAATTTTTATTATAGCTATTGCAGCCGCTGAAGCAGCTATTGGACCGGCTATTATTTCGTCAATTTATCGTAACAGAAAATCAATTCGTATCAATCAATCGAATTTGTTGAATAAGTAGTATTAATCATATAAATTGGAATATTAAAAAATTTCAATTAAACCACTATACCTTAAACATATGACCATACATGTTTTCGAAAATGTAAGAAATCAAAGTATCTTGGTTATATCGCATGAGTCGATGCAGAAGTAGATTTCTTACAAATTTATGGTAAATTATTGATTCATCTGGTGTCTAAATATATGATTCATTTACAAAGTTACTAGATCGAAAATTTATGACGTTAAAAAATTTATAGATACAATGTCACATTCAGTAAAGATTTATGATACGTGTATAGGGTGTACTCAATGTGTGCGAGCCTGCCCAACCGATGTATTAGAAATGATACCTTGGGACGGATGTAAGGCTAAGCAAATCGCTTCCGCTCCAAGAACCGAAGATTGTGTTGGTTGTAAGAGATGTGAATCCGCCTGTCCAACAGATTTCTTGAGCGTTCGCGTTTATTTATGGAATGAAACCACTCGAAGTATGGGTCTAGCTTATTAATACTTTCCAGAAAACCCTACTCGAATACATTTGATTTTTTACCCTTACCGACAAAAACCCGCGCTCAAAATATATATTTCGAGCACGGGTTTTTCTGGTCCAAGTTTATTTTGTTTTTACCATGAATAATTTTCCTTGGTTAACGCTAATTGTAGTTTTTCCAATATCCGCGGGTTCCTTAATTTTATTTCTTCCTCATAGAGGAAATAAGGTAATTAGGTGGTATACTATATTTATATGTATAACGGAACTCCTTCTAACAACTTATGCATTCAGTTATCATTTCCAATTGGATGATCCATTAATGCAATTAACAGAGAATTATAACTGGATCCATTTTTTTTATTTTTACTGGAGATTGGGAATAGATGGGATTTCTATAGGACCGGTTTTACTGACAGGATTTATCACAACTTTAGCTACTTTAGCGGCTTGGCCCGTCACTCGAGATTCCCGACTATTCCATTTCCTACTGTTAGCAATGTATAGCGGTCAAATAGGCCCATTTTCTTCTCAAGACCTTTTACTTTTTTTTATCATGTGGGAGTTGGAATTAATTCCAGTTTATCTACTTCTATCCATGTGGGGGGGGAGGAAACGTTTGTATTCAGCTACAAAATTTATTTTATACACTGCCGGAGGTTCTGTTTTTTTATTAATGGGAGTTCTAGGTATTGGGTTATATGGTTCCAATGAACCAACATTAAATTTTGAAACATCGGCTAATCAATCGTATCCTGTAGCGCTGGAAATAATCTTCTATATTGGATTTCTTATTGCTTTTGCTGTCAAATCACCGATTATACCCTTACACACATGGTTACCAGACACCCATGGAGAAGCCCACTATAGTACTTGTATGCTTTTAGCCGGAATTTTATTAAAAATGGGAGCGTATGGATTGGTTCGAATCAATATGGAATTATTACCCCACGCCCATTCTATAGTTTCTCCTTGGCTGATGATAATAGGCACAATTCAAATAATTTATGCAGCTTCAACATCTCTCGGTCAGCGTAATTTAAAAAAACGAATAGCTTATTCCTCCGTATCGCATATGGGTTTCATAATTATAGGAATTGGTTCTCTAAGCGATACAGGACTTAACGGGTCCATTTTACAAATAATTTCTCACGGATTTATTGGCGCTGCGCTTTTTTTCTTGGCCGGAACGAGTTATGATAGAATACGACTTGTTTATCTCGACGAAATGGGTGGAATGGCTATTGCAATTCCAAAAATATTCACGACTTTCAGCATCTTTTCAATGGCTTCGCTTGCATTACCGGGCATGAGTGGTTTTGTTGCCGAATTGATAGTTTTTTTTGGAATCCTTACTAGCCAAAAATATCTTTTAATGACAAAAATATTCATTACTTTTATAATGGCAATCGGCATGATATTAACTCCTATTTATTCATTATCTATGTTACGCCAGATGTTCTACGGATACAAGCTTTTTAATAATGCCCCAAACTCTTATTTTTTTGATTCTGGCCCGCGAGAGTTATTTGTTTCGACTTCTATACTTTTGCCTGTAATAGGTATTGGTATTTATCCCGATTTCGTTTTCGCATTATCAGTTGACAAGGTAGAAGCTATTCTATCGAATTTTTTTTTAGACAGGTTTAGTCAATAAAGCAAACTCTAATAATCATGGGATTTTTAAAACCATTTGTTATCCAATAAAAAATAAGTCTTTATTTTTCTGCTTGAAAGTTAAATAAAAAATTTGGAATTGTATTATAACTATATAACTAGATATGGTTGACATTTTCGAGAACCATTTGAATTCAGTAATGTAAATAGAATGATTCAAATGGTTCTTGATGGTTTACATGAGGTTTTCATAGATCTACACGTATCCTGTCCTATAGTTAAGTAAGTACTCAATTAGATGGTAATGTAAACGAACCATAACTATGCAATCCTATTCCTAATAGATTAACGCCAAAATAGCATATCCAAATGATAAGAAAACCGATTGAGGCCACAATCGCAGAATTTACACTTTCAAAATTTTTATTTGTTCGAATATGTAAATAAATCGCAAATATGGTCCAAGTAATAAATGCCCAAGTTTCTTTTGGATCCCAATTCCAATAAGCTCCCCATGATTCATTAGCCCAGACTGCCCCCGAAAGAATACCGATGGTTAAAAAAATAAACCCTAAACTAATAATACGATAACTCCAATTATCCAATTGTTGAATTAATTGATACCGGTAATAATTCTGAGAAGAAATCACATAAGTGTTTTGTATGACATTGTTTCTTTCATTCGCGTATTGAATCTCAGCAAAGGAAAATGACTCATTTAATAAATTATTGTTTTTACTAAAAACCTTTATTAATTTTCGAAATGTAATGACTAGAAGGGCTAGGGATAATAATGATCCACACAAAAGAGCTGCATAGCCCAATACCATCATACTTACGTGCATCATTAACCAATGGGATTGTAGCGCGGGTACTAATATTGAAGAGTGGTGCATTTCTGTTAAAAGACCCGAAGTCGCAAAACTTTGGGTAAAAATAACACTTGGCGCAGTTATTGCGTTTAAATGGTTTTTTTTTTTTTTTAAATACGGAATCATATGAATAATGAAAAAACTCCACGAAAGAAAAATTAATGATTCATACAAATCGCTTAATGGTAAATGTCCTAAAAAAAACCAACGGGTAACTAATAATCCTGTTATGCAAAAAAAAGTAGCTATCATTCCCTTTTCGGATGAATCATATAGTCCTACGATTTCATCAACTAATAAAGTTATTAAATGAATTATAATTACAATTGAAATGATCGAAAAGGATATATGAGTTAATATACGCTCTAAAGTTGAAAATATCATAAAAATTATTAAAAAGAAAAATAAGGGTTCCCTTAATTATTAATTATAGGAATTATAGATTATATGAATTAAAATTATAGGAATTAAAACAGGAATTAAATTCATTACTCTTTTAGAAAATGCCATGCCGCTACTCGGATTCGAACCGAGATGCTCTAGCACTGCTTCCTAAGAGCAGCGTGTCTACCGATTTCACCATAGCGGCTTATTCGAAATAATAATAACCTATTTTAATTCAATCGTCGAGATTGAGGAAGTTAATTCAATATTTTTTTTAGGCAAGATTAAAATTCATCAATAAAATTTTGTTTCAAAATTAAGGATTTAAACGTTTGCATTAATAATATTTATTATTCTTAATTATCCTTTTTTTTTTTTTATTTATTTAAAATTTTCGGGTATCCTCGGTATACTTTTTTTTTTACTTAACTAACAACGGGGTTTTTCATTTAATAGTTTATTACCTTAAGTATCCACTATGTCAAATAGAATATATTGAAGTAGATAAAATAAAAAATATTTTGTATTTTATTTATATTTTCGTCGTATTACATTCTTCATGTAATAAAATACATCGAAAGGTTTAATAACCTAATGCCCGTCCTGCTTACTAAAAAAATTTTAATAATTTTTCTATATGTATTAATTAAATTGGTCAAGTTCGAAGAAAAAAGAGTACACTTAATTTTAATTTTTTTTTTTAATTTGAATGAACCGAGTAGTTAATTTATTAAAGTATACAAAATAACGAATTTTGTAAAAGCCTTTTATGGGCCCCTTTATTTTTATTTTACATAAATTTTCCGGAAAATAAAGCGGGGAATATCATAGTATTTCCTACAAATAGCTTTTTTGTAATGGAAGACAATCAATTTAGTTATAAAAAAAATTACTTAATGAAATGATTCGGAATAACTGAAATAAACCGCAACAAAGACGTTTTGTTTTATGGGAAATTAGGTTTTATTAGTCAAGTTATGGGCTTTATCATGCATATAAAAGACTCTTTTTGTTGTCATTATTTATCCTTTCGAGATATAAATAAATTATTGTAATACGTAATAATTAGACCTAAAATGAAATTTTTAATTTTTTATCTTCATAAAATTTGACTTAAAATTAACAATTCAATATTACTAAAAAAAAAATACATAATACATATTTATTTTTCATTCAAACCTTGTTCATATAATTTGAACAAACCTAACCCCTTCATTTGAAATATTTGAAGTTGTTTCGAAAGATTACGAATAATTAAAGCTAAAAAATTTTATTTCAGTTTTATTTTATATATCTTAATTTTTTTTTTATTAATCGACCTCTTTCAAAAGAAAAGAAATAAGAAATGGTGAATCAGAAACAATTAATTAAGATAATTTAAGATATTTTTTTTATTTATTTTTTTATGGAATATACATATCAATATTCATGGATCATACCTTTTATTCCACTTCCAGTTCCTATGTTAATAGGAACAGGACTTATAATTTTTCCAACGGTAACCAAAAATATTCGCCGTATGTGGGCTTTTCCTAGTGTTTTCTTATTAAGTATAGTTATGGTTTTTTCAGCCCATTTATTTATTCAGCAAATAAATAATAATTCTGTATATCAATATGTATGGTCTTGGACCATCAATAATGATTTTTCTTTAGAGTTTGGCTCCTTGGTTGATCCACTTACTTCGATTATGTCAATATTAATAACTAGTGTTGGGATTATGGTTCTTATTTATAGTGACAATTATATGTCTCATGATCAGGGATATGTCCGATTTTTTGCTTATATGAGTTTTTCTAATACGTCCATGTTGGGATTAGTTACTAGTTCGAATTTAATACAAATTTATTTTTTTTGGGAATTAGTTGGAATGTGTTCTTATTTATTAATAGGTTTTTGGTTCACACGACCCAGTGCGGCGAATGCTTGTCAAAAAGCTTTTGTAACTAATCGTATCGGGGATTTTGGTTTATTATTAGGAATTTTAGGTTTGTATTGGATAACAGGCAGTTTTGAATTTCGGGATTTGTTTAAAATATTGAATAACTTAATTTATAATAATGAAGTTAATCTTTTATTTGTTACTTTATGTGCTTTACTATTATTTGCCGGCGCAGTTGCTAAATCCGCCCAATTTCCCCTTCATATCTGGCTACCTGATGCCATGGAAGGGCCTACCCCTATTTCGGCTCTTATACATGCTGCTACGATGGTAGCAGCAGGAATTTTTCTTGTAGCTCGCTTTCTTCCTCTTTTCATAGGTATACCTTACATATTAAATATAATCTCTTTGGTAGGTATAATAACATTATTTTTAGGAGCTACTTTAGCTCTTGCTCAAAAAGATATTAAAAGAGGTTTAGCTTATTCTACAATGTCTCAATTGGGTTATATGATGTTAGCTTTAGGTATGGGTTCCTATCAAGCTGCTTTATTTCATTTGATTACTCACGCTTATTCGAAAGCATTGTTGTTCTTAGGATCTGGATCGATTATTCATTCGATGGAAACTATTGTTGGATATTCTCCAGAAAAAAGTCAGAATATTGTTATTATGGGCGGTTTAAGAAAACATGTACCAATTACAAAAACTTCTTTTTTATTAGGTACACTTTCTCTTTGTGGTATTCCACCGCTTGCTTGTTTTTGGTCCAAAGATGAAATTCTTAATGATAGTTGGTTGTATTCACCAATTTTTGCAATAATTGCTTGTTCTACGGCAGGATTAACTGCCTTTTATATGTTTCGTATATATTTACTTACTTTTGAAGGACATTTAAACATTTATTTTCAAAATTACAGTGGCAAAAAAAACAGCTCGTTATATTCTATGTCTCTATGGGGTAAAGATAAAGAAGGACAAAAAGTTATGAATATGAAAACAAACTTTCCTTTATTTGATTTATTAATGATGAAAAACAATGAAAGAGTTTCTTTTTTAAACACATACCAAATTTATAGTAATGAAAATGGAAGAAACATGGTACAGCCTTTTACTTTTCTTAGTATTACTCAAATGAGTAATACTAAGAAAACTTTCTCATATCCTCATGAGTCGGACAATACTCTCTTATTTCCGATACTTGTATTAGTTTTATTTACGTTATTTGTTGGCGCTGTAGGAATTCCTTTCTTCAATCAGGAAGGCGCGGATTTAGGTATATTATCTAAATTGTTAACTCCGTCCATAAATCTTTTACATCAAAACCGAACCCATTCTGTAGATTGGTATGAATTTTTTACAAATGCGGTTTTTTCACTCAGTATAGCTTGTTGCGGAATAATTCTAGCATTTTTTTTCTATAAGCCTATTTATTGCTCTTTACAAAATTTTAATTTTTTTGTTAAAAGAATTTCTATATTATTTTATGCTCCAAAACTTGCATTTTATTTGGAGAGTAAAATAATAAATATTCTATATAATTGGTCATATCATCGTGGTTACATAGATATTTTTTATGATATTTCCTTAAAAAATGGTATAAGAAGATTAGCTCAAATAAGTCGTTTTTTTGATAGAAGAGTAATTGATGCAATTACGAACGGACTAGGTATTGCGAGTTTTTTCCTAGCCGAAGGTATCAAATATGCCGGCAGTGCCGGCAATGGTCGAATTTCGTTTTACCTTGGAGTTTACGTATTTTATTTTTTCCTTTTTTTTCTGATTACCTTTTGGTTATGATTGGATTGAGCATACCCAAAAGGTAATCAGAAAAAAAAGGAAAAAATAAAATATATAAACCGTAAACTAAGTATGGTAAATCTGAGCAGTTATAACTATTTCCAACAATAAAACAAAAATTATTGGAATAAAATAAATATCTCTTTATTTTTTATATTCGAGGATTCGATTTTCCTCTCATTTCCTCTCAAAACGACATTTATTTTACAAGTTATATTCCATAATTTGAAAAAGTATAAGAATGTAATAGAGTTATTAGAGTAAGTGTCTCTATCAAGCATATTTCGATGCCACGCAGCGTGCTCGATATATGAATTTTTAGCGTTTTTTTTAAGGGTTTCGTCAAAATAACGGGATTTTCTTTTTGATCACGACTCTTTTTTGTCTTTTTGCTAGTAAAAATGACTACGCGTTTGGTGGGTCTTGAACGAATTTCAGGATCCCCTGCCCCAGTTCCCAGGGTTTCGCCGGACTCGTGTTCCAACTCGGTAATTAATCTGTATGACCATCGCGGAACTTTTTTATAAATTTCTTTTATTTCAATAATTTTTTTTTTTATTGTTTTATTGTTGGGAATAATTCTAACTGCATTGGATAAAAATTTTAAAATTTTGATTCTATGTTCTGAATCAATTCTTACTTGTTCGTGTTCAGGAGCTAAAAGCATTTTTTTTAAATTGAAACTTGATGCTGACTTTACAGTAAATTCATTGATTAAGTTAAACAAATAATAAATTTCGTTTGATAATGATTTTGTATGAAATGGGTTTAGTTTATGTTCAAATTCGAAGC